AATAATTAATAATAGAGTTTTCTTACCATTTTTTAAAAGGTAAATTAATAGTAAATATAGTATTAAATAAATTCATTAATAATAGAGTTTTCTTACCATTTTTTTACAAGGATTTTAAATTATTACGAGTTTAATTTAATTATTTACTAAATTATTTTATTAAAATGTAATTAAATTTAGTATATTAAAGTTTTATTTTGGCTTGTAAGTTTATTATTAGTTTAATTTATATGTAAATTTTTGTGGGAAAAGTTAATTATTTAAATAGTAATTAATTTTTTTATTAGTCGCAGTAATTAGTATTATTAATTAAGGAAACTTAGAAATAGTGATATTAAAGAGTATTGGCTAAATTTGTGCCAGCAGCCGCGGTTATACGAATAATGCAAATAAATTTTGTTCAGTTAAAGTTAAATTGATTTATTTATAAATTAAAAATAAATTTATTAGGTGAAATTTTAAATTTATATATATTTTATTTAAATAAATTGAAGCTTGAAAATTTTATTAATAAACTAGGATTAGATACCCTATTATTTAAAATGTATAAAAAAAAACTGAGGTAGTAGTAGTTATGTTCTTGAAACTTAAAAAATTTGGCGGTATTTTAGTCTATTCAGAGGAACCTGTTTTGTAATCGATAATCCACGATGGACCTTACTTAAGTTTGTAATCAGTTTATATACCGTCGTTATTAGAATATTTTATAAGAAAGTTAATTTTCAAGATTTTTAAAAAGAAAATATATCAGATCAAGGTGTAGCTTATATTTAAGTATAAATGGGTTACAATAAAATTATTTAAACGAATATAAATGTGAAATATTTATTGAAGGTGGATTTGATAGTAAAATTATAAAGATTAATAATTTGATTTTAGCTCTAAAATATGCACACATCGCCCGTCACTCTTACTATTAAGGTAAGATAAGTCGTAACATAGTAGATGTACTGGAAAGTGTACCTAGAATGCAATTTAAAGCTTATTTAGTAAAGCATTTCATTTACATTGAAAAGATTTTTGTGCAAATCAATATAAATTGATTAAATTTTATTTATTAATTTTTTTTTTGTACTTATAAATTATTAAAAATAATTATTAAAAAATATGTTTAAGTATTTTATAAAGAAAAAATAATTTTAATTATAGTGTAATAGTATTGTGAAAGAAAATTGAAATAATTTGAAAAATTAATATTTTAAAAGAAAATTTAATTTATTGTACCTTGTGTATCAGGGTTTATCTAATAAAAATTACTTATTTAATTTTCTCGATTTTAAAAGAGTTAATATATTATAAAAGTTAATGTGACAAAATTATTTTTAATAATATATTAGAAATGAAATGTTATTCGTTTTTAAAGGTATCTAGTTCTTTAAGAAATAAATTTAATTTAGAAATTTTATATTATTTAATTAAGTATATTAATTAAATAACTATTTAATTTTAATATTTTATGGGATAAGCTATAAAATAAATTTTTAAAAATTAATAAATAATTTAATAAATATAAGCTTAGAAATAGCTATTATTAATAAAATTGTTATAATTTATTTTATAATAATTATTATTTATTAAATTTTAATTATATATTAAAGTGTTTATTTTAATTATGTAAATAAAATAATAATGATAAAATTAGTATATTATTTTGTATAAATATATTTAAATGAAAAGTTTTTATAAAGAACTCGGCAAAAATAATGTTCGCCTGTTTAACAAAAACATGTCTTTTTGAATTTTTTTTAAAGTCTAACCTGCCCACTGAATTAATTTTAAATGGCCGCAGTATACTAACTGTGCAAAGGTAGCATAATCATTAGTCTTTTAATTGAAGGCTGGTATGAATGGTTGGACGAGATATTAACTGTTTCATAAAAATTTATAATAGAATTTTATTTTTTAGTCAAAAAGCTAAAATGAAATTAAAAGACGAGAAGACCCTATAAATCTTTATATATAAATTGTTAGAATTTTGTAGATTTTTTTTGTTATAATAATTGATTATATTTTATTGGGGTGATATTAAAATTTAATAAACTTTTAATTATTAAAATCATTAATTTATGAGTAATTGATCCGTTAATAACGATTAGAAAAATAAGTTACTTTAGGGATAACAGCGTAATTTTTTTGGAGAGTTCATATCGATAAAAAAGATTGCGACCTCGATGTTGGATTAAGATATAATTTTAGGTGTAGCCGCTTAAATTTTAAGTCTGTTCGACTTTTAAATTCTTACATGATCTGAGTTCAAACCGGCGTAAGCCAGGTTGGTTTCTATCTTTAATTAATAAAAATATTTCAGTACGAAAGGACCTAATATTTAATAAATTATTATTTTTATATTGAATATAATTAATATAACTATTTTGGCAGATTAGTGCAATAAATTTAGAATTTATATATGTAATTTTTATTACAAATAGTACTTGTTTTTTATAGAAAATTTATTATTTATTGTTGGTAGATTATTATTAATTGTTTTTGTATTAGTAAGAGTAGCATTTTTAACTCTTTTAGAACGTAAGGTTTTAGGGTATATTCAGATTCGAAAGGGTCCTAATAAAGTAGGAATTGCAGGAATTCCTCAACCTTTTTGTGATGCAATCAAATTATTTACGAAGGAACAAACTTATCCTTTATTATCTAATTATATTTCTTATTATTTTTCTCCTGTATTTTCTTTATTTCTTTCTTTATTAGTTTGAATATGTATACCTTTATTTATTAAGTTATTTTCTTTTAATTTAGGATTACTATTTTTTTTATGTTGTACTAGTTTAGGAGTATACACAGTAATAATTGCTGGTTGGTCTTCTAATTCAAATTATGCATTATTAGGAGGGTTGCGGGCTGTTGCTCAAACTATTTCTTATGAAGTTAGATTAGCATTAGTTTTATTAAGATTTGTTTTTTTAATTGGGGGTTATAATATATTAATATTTTATAAATATCAGATATTTATTTGATTTTTATTTATTATGTTTCCTATATCTTTAGTATGATTTAGTATTTCTTTAGCTGAAACAAATCGTACTCCTTTTGATTTTGCTGAAGGTGAATCTGAATTGGTTTCTGGATTTAATGTAGAGTATAGAAGAGGAGGATTTGCTTTAATTTTTCTAGCTGAATATGCTAGTATTTTATTTATAAGAATATTATTTTGTGTAATATTTTTAGGTAGAGATGTATTTTCTTTTTTATTTTATATTAAATTAACTTTTGTTTCTTTTATATTTATTTGGGTTCGTGGAACTTTACCTCGATTTCGATATGATAAATTGATATATTTAGCTTGAAAGAGTTTTTTACCTTTTTCATTAAATTTTTTACTTTTTTTTGTAGGGTTTAAGATTTTTTTAATTTATTTAGTTTAAATAATTTTTATTAGTAAAGTTAATAGAAAATTTAATTTCTATCTTATGTTTTCAAAACATATGCTTATTTCAAGCTCATTAACTAATTTAATAGCTTATCTCATCATTTAGTTACAATAGGATTGAATATGAAATATGAAAAATATACTACTGTTAAAATTTGTCCAATTAAAACATATGGTTCTTCAACAGGGCGAGCTCCAATTCATGTTAATAAAATAACTGTTACTGTTATTAATCAAAATAAAATTTGATTAATTGGGTAAAATTGAATTCCTCGAAATTTACTTATATGATAAAAAGGTAAAATTGCTAGAATAGCAATTGATAAAACTAATGCAATTACTCCTCCTAATTTATTAGGAATTGATCGTAAAATTGCATAAGCAAATAAGAAATATCATTCAGGTTGAATGTGTGCGGGAGTTACTAAGGGATTTGCGGGGATGAAATTGTCTGGATCTCCAAGTAAATATGGGTTAATTAATACTAATAAAATTAAAATTATTGTTATAATAACAAATCCTACAATATCCTTAAATGTAAAATAAGGATGAAAGGGAATTTTATCAATATTTGAATTTAAACCTATAGGATTATTTGATCCGGTTTCATGTAAAAATAAAATGTGAATTATTGTTATAGCTAACACAATAAATGGAAGAATAAAATGAAATGTAAAAAATCGAGTAAGAGTAGCGTTATCTACAGCAAATCCTCCTCATACTCATTGAACTAAGTCAATCCCTAGATAAGGGATTGCGGAAAGTAAATTTGTAATAACTGTTGCTCCTCAAAATGATATTTGACCTCAGGGTAGTACATATCCTATAAAAGCAGTTCCTATCACTAAGAATAAGATAATTACTCCTACTAATCAAGTTGGGGTAAAAAGATAAGACCCATAATAAATTCCTCGGCCAACATGTAAATAAATACAAATGAAAAAAAATGATGCACCATTAGCATGTATAGTTCGTAATAATCAACCATAATTTACATCTCGACAAATATGGTTAACTCTATTAAAGGCTAAGTTTACATCAGCAGTATAGTGTATAGCTAAAAATAGTCCTGTAAGAATTTGAATTATTAAACATAAAAATAATAATGATCCGAAATTTCATCAAGCTGAAATATTAATAGGAGCTGGTAAGTCTACTAGTGCTCTATTAGCAATTCTGAAAATAGGGTGTTTAACTCGTAAGGGTTTGTTCATTAATTAAATATAGGTCGTAAAGGTCCCTTAAATAATTTTGTAATTTTTACTACTGCAATTAGTGTAATTAATAAATAATTTATTAATATAATAGTTAATAAATTAGTAGGGTAATTATATAGTTTATTTAGGGACAAAGAGTTTTCTATAACGTATGAATTTATATCAAAAATTGATTTAATTTCTATATTAGTATATTGTATGATAGTATTTTTATCAATAAAGAATAAAATAATAGTTCTTAATAAAAAGATTGTTATTGCTGTGATTATTAGTTTAATAGAAAATGAAAATATTTCATTAGATGCTAAAGATGTTACGTAGATAAATAATACAAGTATTCCTCCTAAAAAAACTAAAAATAAAATATAAGAAAATCAAAAAGTTTTAGTTATTAATCCTGAGGTTAAACAGATTAAAGTTGTTTGGATTAATAGGGTTAGTCCTATAGCTAATGGGTGTTTTATATTAAAAAAAATAAAATTAAAGATAAATAATAATGTAAATAAAGTTCATTGTATAATATCAAGAGGTAGTTTAAATAAAATATTAATTTTGGGGATTAATGATAAAGAATTTTCTTTTCTCTTGAAGTTTTAAAAGAATATTTCTTATTTTGATTTACAAGACCAATGTTTTTGTTAAACTATTAAAACTAATGATAAGAATTATAGATAAAATTTTACCAAGTGGAATATTTATTATAGGAGTTTTTACTTTTGTTTCTAATCGTAAACATTTATTATCAATATTATTAAGATTGGAATATATTGTTTTAAGATTATTTTTATTGCTATTTATTTATTTGAGTATGTTAAATTTTGAATTTTTTTTTAGAATAATATTTTTAACTTTTAGAGTATGTGAAGGAGCTTTAGGACTTTCTATTTTAGTAAGAATAATTCGTACTCATGGGAATGATTATTTTCAAAGATTTAATATTTTACAATGTTAAAAATTATTTTTTTTATTTTGTTTTTATTTCCTTTATGTTTAATACATAATACTTATTGAATGGTTCAAGGTTTTTTATTTTTATTAAGATTTATTTTTATTATTATAAATATATATAGAAATTATTTTATATCAGTATCTTATTTTTTTGGTTGTGATATAATTTCTTATGGTTTAATTTTATTAAGTCTATGAATTATTTCTTTAATATTAATGGCTAGTGAATCTGTATTTAAGTATAATAATTATGTAAATTTATTTTTATTAAATATTATTTTATTGTTAGTTTTGTTAGTATTAACTTTTAGAAGAATAAGATTATTTATATTTTATTTGTTTTTTGAAAGAAGATTGATTCCTACATTATTTTTAATTTTAGGTTGAGGATATCAACCTGAACGTTTACAAGCTGGGGTTTATTTATTATTTTATACTTTGTTAGTTTCCTTACCAATATTAGTAGGTATTTTTTATGTTTATAAGGTTACTGGTACTATGAATTTTTATTTATTAAATAATTATTTATTTGATTTAGAAATTTTATACTTTGCTTTAATAATAGCTTTTTTAGTAAAAATACCTATATTTTTAGTTCATTTATGGCTTCCTAAAGCTCATGTTGAAGCTCCAGTGTCTGGTTCAATAATTTTAGCTGGGATTATATTAAAGTTAGGGGGGTATGGGTTATTACGAGTATTGCCTTTTTTACAGTTAATAGGTTTAAAATTTAATTTTATTTGAATTAGAATTAGATTAGTAGGGGGAGTTTTAGTTAGTTTAATTTGTTTACGTCAAACTGATTTAAAGGCATTAATTGCTTATTCTTCAGTTGCTCATATAGGAATTGTTTTAGCTGGGTTAATGACTATAAGTTATTCTGGACTTTGTGGTTCTTATACTTTAATAATTGCTCATGGATTATGTTCTTCAGGTTTATTTTGTTTAGCTAATATTTCGTATGAACGTTTAGGTAGTCGGAGTTTATTAATTAATAAGGGTTTATTAAATTTTATACCTTCTATAGCTTTGTGATGATTTTTATTAAGATCTGCTAATATAGCAGCTCCTCCTACATTAAATTTATTAGGTGAAATTTCATTAATTAATAGAATTGTTAGATGATCTTGAGTTTCTATATTTATATTATCTTTATTATCATTTTTTAGAGCTGCTTATACTTTGTATTTATACGCATATAGACAACATGGAAAGATTTTTTCAGGAGCTTATTCATTTAGAGGAGGGTCTGTTCGAGAATTTTTACTTTTATTTTTACATTGATTTCCTTTAAATTTATTAATTTTAAAGGGAGATATATGTATATTATGGTTATAATTTAAATAGTTTAATAAAAATATTGATTTGTGGTGTCAATGATGAGAATTTTTCTCTTTAAATCGTGAAGTATATATCAATTTGTACAATTAGATTTGTTAGTTTATTTATTTTTAGACTAGTAAATTTTTTATTAGGAATAATTTTTATTATAAATGATTATAGAATTTTTATTGAATGAGAAGTTGTTTCTTTTAATTCAATAAATATTGTAATAACTTTATTATTTGATTGAATAAGTTTAGTTTTTATATCATTTGTATTAATAATTTCTTCTTTAGTAATTTTTTATAGAAAGGAGTATATGAGAAGTGACTATAAAATTAATCGATTTATTATATTAGTATTAATATTTGTTGGTTCTATAATGTTGTTAATTATTAGACCTAATTTAATTAGAATCTTGTTAGGATGAGATGGTTTAGGTCTTGTTTCTTATTGTTTAGTTATTTATTTTCAAAATGTAAAGTCTTATAATGCTGGTATATTAACTGCGTTGTCAAATCGTATTGGTGATGTGGCTTTATTATTAGCTATTGCTTGAATATTAAATTATGGTAGATGAAATTATATTTTTTATTTAGAGGTTATAAAAAGAAATTTAGAAATAATAATTGTAGGAGGTTTAGTTATATTAGCTGCTATAACTAAAAGAGCTCAAATTCCTTTTTCTTCATGATTACCTGCAGCAATAGCTGCACCTACTCCTGTTTCTGCTTTGGTACATTCTTCGACTTTAGTTACAGCTGGAGTCTATTTATTAATTCGATTTAATATTGTATTAAGAAGATGTTGAATAGGAAATTTATTATTATTAATTTCTGGTTTAACTATATTTATAGCAGGGTTAGGTGCTAATTATGAATTTGATTTAAAAAAAATTATTGCTTTATCAACTCTAAGTCAGTTAGGATTAATAATAAGTATTTTATCAATAGGTTATTATAAATTAGCTTTTTTTCATTTATTAACTCATGCTTTATTTAAGGCTTTATTATTTATATGTGCTGGAGCTATTATTCATAATATAAATAATTCTCAAGATATTCGTTTGATGGGTAGTTTAAGATTAATAATACCATTAACTTCTTCTTGTTTTAATGTAGCTAATTTAGCATTATGTGGAATACCTTTTTTGGCTGGGTTTTATTCAAAGGATTTAATTTTAGAAGTAGTTTCTTTATCTTACATTAATATATTTTCGTTTTTTTTATATTTTTTTTCTACAGGTTTAACAGTATGCTATTCTTTTCGATTAGTGTATTATACTATAACAGGAGATTCTAATTTTTCTTCTTTAAATATATTAAATGATGAGGGTTGAGTTATATTAAAAAGAATAATAGGATTATTAATTTTAAGAATTTTTGGGGGGAGAATATTAAGTTGGTTAATTTTTCCTAGTCCTATAGTGGTAGTTTTACCATCTTATTTAAAATTATTAACTTTATTTGTTTGTATTGTAGGGGGATTAAGAGGTTATTTAATTTCTAATATTTCTTTATTCTTTTTTAATAAGGCTTTAAATACTTATAATAGATCTTATTTTTTAGGTTCTATATGGTTTATACCTTATATTTCTACATATGGAATTATAAATTATTCTCTAATTGTTGGTCAAATAGCTGTTAAATCATTTGATCAAGGTTGATCAGAGTATTTTGGGGGTCAACAATTATATAGAAATTTAGTTAAGAATTCTCAATTAAATCAAATGTTACAAAATAATAATTTAAAGGTTTATTTATTGAGTTTTGTTCTTTGAATTATTATTTTGTATATATATATACTTTATTTTTATTCAAATAGCTTATAATTAGAGTATGACACTGAAGATGTTAGGGAGATAATATTATCTTTGAATATAGTGAATTTTTTTTAGTAATTTATAAAAAATTTTAATTTTACAATGAAAATGTAATGTTTTATTTTAAACTATATAAATTAGAAGTATAAATGGAATTTAACCATTAAAAGATAAAAGTTAGCAGCTTTTTCTTGAACATCATACTTCTTTAATTGGAGTATGTATCTCAGTTCTATCATTAACAGTGATAAGCCTCTTTTTGGCTTCAATTAAAGAATAAGGGTAAAAATTACCTAAGATTAGGTCGAAACTAATTGCAATTTATCGCTTCATATTCAAGGTAGATTGAAAAATTCAATACTTTTTGAATGCAAATCAAATGTTATAATTAACTACAACCCTATTTAATTAGATCAATTAAGTATTCCTTGATTTCATTCATGATATAAACCTAAAAGTAAAATTAAAATAAAAATAATTGATGTAGTTGTTCATATAAAAATGTTAGAGAATTTAATAATACAGATAATTGGGAGAATTAGGGCAATTTCTACATCAAAAATTAAAAAAATAATTGTAATTAAAAAAAATCGAAGAGAAAATGGAAGTCGAGAAGAAGATTTTGGGTCAAATCCGCATTCAAATGGAGATGATTTTTCTCGATCTACTAATGTTTTTTTTGATAAAATAGATGCAAGTAATATTACTACTACAGAAATTAATAAAATAATTAAACTTATTGTTAAAATTGATATAATTATCTAAACTATTAAATAATAGACCATATGATTGGAAGTCAAATATACTTTTTATACTATATAGATAGTTAATTAACCCCCTCATCAATAAATTGATACATAAAGGAATAATCAAACAATATCAACAAAATGTCAATATCAAGCGGCAGCTTCAAATCCAAAGTGGTGATTTTTTGAAAAATGATTATTAAGATGACGAATTAAACAGATTAATAAAAATGTAGTTCCGATTAATACATGAACTCCGTGGAATCCTGTTGCTATAAAAAATGTTGATCCATAAACAGAATCTGCAATTGTGAAAGGGGCTTCTACATATTCATAGGCTTGTAAAATTGTAAAATAAATTCCTAGAGTTACTGTAAAGAATAGACTTTGTGTTGCTTGTGAATGATTACCCTCTATTAAACTATGATGGGCTCAAGTTACTGTAATTCCTGAAGTTAATAAAATCACAGTATTCAATAATGGAATTTGGAATGGATTAAATGGAGTAATTCCTATAGGAGGTCAAATAGCACCTAATTCAATTGATGGGGATAAACTACTATGAAAAAAAGCTCAAAAAAATGATACAAAAAATAATACTTCTGATAAAATAAATAAAATTATTCCTCATCGTAATCCTGTAGTAACTGCTTCTGTATGAAGTCCTTGAAATGTTCCTTCACGAGAAACATCTCGTCATCATTGATAAACAGTTAAAATTGTAATAATATTTCCTAAAAGAAATAAAGATATATTATATTGATGAAATCATTTTACTATACCTGCAACAGTTGTTATTGCTCCAATAGAGGCTGTTAGTGGTCATGGTCTATAATCTACTAAATGGAATGGGTGGTTTGAGTGAGTTGTCATTAATTTACTTCACTAGAATAAAGAGTTGAAAGAACAGCAAATACATAAGATTGAATTATTGCTACTGCAGATTCTAAAACTAATAGAGCAATTTGTGTAATAATTAATACTCTTAATAAAATAGAAGATATTGAAGGACCAGTATTTCCTAAAAGAGTTAATAATAAATGTCCTGCAATTATGTTAGCTGTTAATCGTACCGCTAATGTTCCTGGTCGGATAATATTTCTAATAGTTTCAATACATACCATAAATGGTATTAAAACTGCAGGAGTTCCTTGAGGTACTAAGTGGGCAAATATATGTTGAGTATTATTAATTCATCCAAATAATATAAAACAAAGTCATAGGGGAAGAGCTAATGTTAGTGTTAATGTTAAGTGACTTGTTCTAGTAAAAATATAAGGAAATAATCCTATAAAATTATTAAATAAAATTATAGAAAATAATGAAACGAATAAGAATGTAGATCCATTAGCTCCTATAGGACCTAAAAGAGTTTTGAATTCTTTATGAAGTGTTAATAAGATATTATTTCAAAAAATATGATAACGAGAAGGTATTAATCAATATGCAGAAGGAATTATTAAAATTCCTAGAAAAGTACTTAATCAGTTTAATGAAAGATTAAAAATACTTGATGAAGGGTCAAAAACAGAGAATAAATTTGTTATCATTTTCAATTTAAAGAATTAATAGATTGAGATTTAATAGTTAAATTAGATTTAGGTATAGAAGGAATAAATGAATAGTAATTTATTATATTAAAAATTACAAAAGCAATTGAAAAAATAATAAATAAGCTTAATCAACCAATAGGTGCTATTTGAGGAATTAAAAAATATCAATAAGTTGATAATTTTAGTTTGACAAACTAATGTTATAAATTTAACTAATTTTTTTTTCATTAGAAGTAAGTGCTAATTTACTATAAAATGGTTTAAGAGACCAGTACTTGCTTTCAGTCATCTAATGAAGAATTTATATTATTAGAAATTCATTTAATAAAATAATTTACTGGAATTCTTTCAATTACAATTGGTATAAAACTATGATTAGCCCCACAAATTTCTGAACATTGTCCATAAAATAATCCTGGGCGATTAATTAAGAAGTTAGTTTGATTTAATCGGCCAGGAGTTCCATCAACTTTTACTCCTAAAGCTGGAATAGTTCATGAATGGATTACATCTGCAGCTGTTACTAGGATTCGAATTTGGGAGTTTATTGGTAAAACTACTCGGTTATCAACATCTAATAATCGGAATCTATCTAAAGATAATTCATTAGTAGGGATTATATATGAATCAAATTCGATATTAGTAAAATCTGAATATTCGTAACTTCAATATCATTGATGACCAATAGTTTTTAAAGTAATAGAAGGTTCATTAATTTCATCTAATAAATATAAAAGTCGTAGAGAAGGGAAAGCAATAAATAATAGAATAATTGCTGGTAGAATAGTTCAGATAATTTCAATAGTTTGTCCATGTAAAAGGTATCGATTTACATATTTATTAAATAATAATATAATTATTAAATAACCTACTAAAACAGTAATTATAACTAAGATTAATAATGTATGATCATGAAAGAAAATTAATTGTTCTATTAAAGGAGAAGAACTGTCTTGTAAACCTAGATTTGCTCATGTTGACATTAATTACTTCTAACAAAAGTAAAATACTTTATATATGGAGCTTAAATCCATTGCACTAATCTGCCATATTAGAAGTTAGTTAACAAGGGCAGTTCAGAATAACTATGTTCAGCTGGAGGAGTATTTTGAAGTCATTCAATTGAAGAATTTAGTTGTACAGGGAATATTACTTGTCGTTGAGAGGTTAAACTTTCTCAAATAATGTAAAAAAAGAATAAGATTCCTAAAAGTGAGATTGTTGAACCAATTGTTGAAATAACATTTCAAGTTGTATAAGCATCAGGATAATCAGAATATCGTCGAGGTATTCCGGCTAATCCTAAAAAATGTTGGGGGAAGAAAGTTAAATTTACTCCTATAAATATAATAGTAAATTGACTTTTTAATATTTTTCTGTTTAATGTTAGTCCTGTAAATAATGGGTATCAATGTACAAATCCTGCTATAATAGCAAATACAGCTCCTATAGAAAGAACATAATGAAAATGGGCTACTACATAGTAAGTATCATGAAGAATAATATCAACAGAAGAGTTAGCTAATACTACTCCAGTTAATCCTCCTACAGTAAATAAAAATACAAATCCTAAGGCTCATAAGGTAGCTGGGGAATAGTTTAATTGTGTACCATAAAGAGTTGCTAATCAACTGAAAATTTTAATTCCAGTAGGAACAGCAATAATTATTGTAGCTGAAGTAAAATAAGCTCGTGTATCTACATCTATTCCTACTGTAAATATATGATGAGCTCAAACGATAAATCCTAATAAACCAATGGCTAATATAGCATAGATTATTCCTAATGATCCGAAAGTTTCCTTTTTACCTGATTCTTGACTAATAATATGGGAAATTATTCCAAATCCTGGTAAAATTAAAATATATACTTCTGGATGCCCAAAAAATCAAAATAGATGTTGATAAAGAATTGGGTCTCCTCCTCCCGCAGGGTCAAAAAACGAAGTGTTAATATTTCGATCTGTTAATAATATAGTAATAGCTCCTGCTAAAACAGGTAAAGAAAGAAGTAGTAATAAAGCAGTAATTACAACAGATCAAACAAATAAAGGTATTCGATCAAAAGTAATACCTGTTGATCGTATATTAATTACTGTTGTAATAAAATTTACAGCTCCTAAAATAGATGAGATTCCTGCTAAATGAAGAGAAAAAATAGCTAAATCAACAGAGGCTCCTCCATGAGCAATATTAGAAGATAGGGGAGGATAAACAGTTCATCCTGTTCCAGCTCCGTTTTCTACTATACTGCTTACTAGAAGAAGTGTTAATGCGGGGGGAAGTAATCAAAAACTTATATTATTTATTCGAGGAAATGCTATATCTGGAGCTCCAAGTATAATTGGAACTAATCAATTTCCAAATCCTCCAATTATAATTGGTATTACTATAAAAAAAATTATAATAAAGGCATGAGCTGTAACAATTACATTATAAATTTGATCATCACCAATTAAGGCACCTGGGTGTCCTAATTCAGCTCGAATTAAAATTCTTAGAGAGGTTCCTACTATTCCAGATCAAGCTCCAAAAATGAAGTATAAAGTACCAATATCTTTATGATTAGTAGAGAATAACCATTGTTGCGATTAAATGGCTGAAATTTAGGCAATAGACTGTAAATCTATTTATGAGAGTTATTCTCTTTAATCATAAATAATTGGCTTTATAGTCAATAATGACATTAGACTGCAATTCTAAAGGAGTAATATATAATACTAAGGCTTAAAAGATCTTTCTTATATTTATAGCTTTGAAGGCTATTAGTTTATTTAACTTAAAGCCTTAAAGTCAGAAATATAAAGAAAAGATTATAAATAAACCTAGTGAAGAAATAAATGAATAAATTATAAAAATTGTTAAATAATTAGAGTTATATGGTGAGTTAATTATTCAATTATTTTCATAGTAATTAAGTATAAAAGCTCTGTAGGATAAACGAATGTAAAAGTAAAGAGTAATTAAAGTTATTAATACTATAAATGTTAATAAGAATAATTGATTATTAATTGTTAAGGATTGAATTACTAATCATTTAGGGAGGAATCCTAAAAAGGGGGGTAATCCTCCTAAAGAGAGTAAATTAAAAAATAGGAAAAATTTTATAGCTTTTGAATGAAAAATTAATGTAAATAATTGATTAATATGAGAAGTTTTAAATATATTAAATATAAAAATTATTGTAAACGTTAAAAATGTATAAAATAAAAAATAAGTTATTCATAATACGTTTCTATTATATATAGCAGCTAGTATTCATCCTAGATGATTAATAGATGAATAAGCTATTAATTTACGTAAAGAAGTTTGATTTAATCCTCCTAACGCACCAATTAGGCTTGACAAAATAATTGCAATAATAATTATGGGCTTACATATAACATAAGAAATTAATATTAGGGGAGCAATTTTTTGTCAAGTTATTAAAATTAATGCGTTTAGTCATGATAATCCTTCTATTACGTTTGGAAATCAGAAGTGAAATGGGGCTGAGCCTCTTTTTAATAGAAGAGAAGAAAAAATTATTATTTCTATAAAATAATTGGAATCAATTTTATTAGAATTTAAAAGAAATAAAATTGTAGCAAATAGAAATACAGAAGAGGCTAATGCTTGAGTTAAGAAATACTTTAATGAGGCTTCTGTTGATATTAATTTATTATCTCTTATTAGGGGGATAAAAGATAATAAATTAATTTCTAAACCTATTCAAGCTCCTAGTCAAGAATTAGCTGAAATAGAAATTAGGGTTCCTATTATTAAAATTCTGAAAAATACAATTTTTGATGAATTATTAAAAATTAAAAAGAAAAGGATTAGAACCTTTATAAATGGGGTATGAGCCCAGTAGCTTAATTAGCTTATCTTTTTATATTTTGGTGTATGATGCACAAAAGTTTTTGATACTTTTAGAAATAGTTTAATTCTATTAAATATAATGAATGTAATATTATTACATGATTTACCCTATCAAGGTAATCCTTTTTATCAGGCAATTCATT